TATGGTCTCCATGGACCCCATTGAATTTCATTCAGAAGAGGAACCTTATAAAGATCGTATTGATTCTTATCAACAAAGAACAGGTTTAACTGAAGCTGTTCAAACAGGCATAGGTCAATTAAATGGTATTCCCATAGCAATTGGGGTTATGGATTTTCAGTTTTTGGGGGGTAGTATGGGATCTGTCGTAGGCGAGAAAATCACTCGTTTGATCGAGTATGCTACTAATCGATCTCTACCTGTTATTATTGTGTGTGCTTCCGGAGGAGCACGTATGCAAGAAGGAAGTTTGAGCTTGATGCAAATGGCTAAAATATCTTCTGCTTCATATAATTATCAATCAAATAAAAAGTTATTCTATGTATCAATCCTTACATCCCCTACAACTGGTGGAGTAACGGCCAGTTTTGGTATGTTGGGAGATGTCATTATTGCTGAACCTAACGCATACATTGCTTTCGCAGGTAAAAGAGTAATTGAACAAACATTGAATAAAACAGTACCCGACGGTTCACAAGCAGCTGAGTATTTATTCCATAAGGGCTTATTTGACCCGATCATACCGCGTAATCTTTTAAAAGGCGTTCTGAGTGAGTTATTTCAGCTACACGGTTTTTTTCCTTTGAAAAATAGATATATATAATATAGAAATAGAACGAAAATATTAAAATCTAGAAAAAATAGAAGTGATTTCTATGCCTTGCCTACCAAGAACTTCCATTTTTTATTAGAAATCTAATCCCTTTTTGTTGGGTTGAATTAGTTTAGTTAGAGTCGCGAACTTATAATAAACTCTTTATCTTTAATAAAAAAAAACTCTTTATTTTATTAGTAAGATAGAAAGAGTATTAAGGACGGGAGAATTCATAAAATTTCTTAAACTTAAAGTGGGTTGTCATACATATTCGTGTAGAAAGATGAATAGGTACACTAAATTTTCATTTAGTTCTCATTCCTTGCACTTATTAAGTACTTAATATTATTTATAATAATTATAATATAATATAATAGATATACTTATGATATCTTTATATTTATAATAGATACAAATATGAAATTGAGGTACCCGTTCTATGACAGATCTTTACTTACCTTCTTTTTTTGTCCCTTTAGTGGGCCTAGTATTTCCGGCGATTGCAATGGCTTCTTTATTTCTTCATGTACAAAAAAATAAGATTGTCTAGACCTGATGGGGCCAACCAGATATTTTTTTGGTACAGATATTTGTTTAGTGTAATGCGGTATGATATGTGCCTTTTTTCCGAATACAAAGGAAAGAACTGTTATGCATGCGGATACATGATATCCGTATAAATCCATGTATATACGGGTTATAAAAACGATCGGCAAATATTTTTATAATAGAAAGTCAATGTATCTAACCAATTACTCCTAAGGGTTCATATCAGAATAGTTTTAGTTGATGAAAGTTACTTTGGCATCAAGAAAAGTCAATTTTTTTTTCTGAATTCCAATCGAATGCAATCGGATCTAGTATAGTATGAACTGGCGATCAGAACATATATGGATAGAACTTATAACAGGGTCTCGAAAAGCAAGTAATTTTTTCTGGGCCTTTATTCTTTTTTTAGGTTCACTAGGATTCTTAGTGGTTGGAATTTCTAGTTATCTTGGTAGGAATCTGATACCTGGATTTCCTTCTCAACAAATTATTTTTTTTCCACAGGGGATCGTGATGTCGTTCTATGGGATCGCGGGTTTATTCATTAGTTCCTATTTGTGGTGCACAATATCGTGGAATGTAGGTAGTGGTTATGATCGATTCGATAGAAAAGAAGGAATAATGTGTATTTTTCGTTGGGGATTCCCCGGAATAAATCGTCGCATTTTCCTTCGCTTCTTTATGAAAGATATCCAATCAATCAGAATGGAGGTTAAAGAGGGTCTTTTTCCTCGTCGTATTCTTTATATGGAAATCAGAGGCCAAGGAACCATCCCCTTGACTCGTACTGATGAGAATTTGACTCCACGAGAAATTGAACAAAAAGCTGCCGAATTGGCCTATTTCCTGCGCGTACCAATTGAAGTTTTTTGAATTTTTATCAAAAGGAACAAATTCGTTCGGATTTATCCAATTGAGATATTCGGAAATCCCATTTACTTAGAATTTACTTAATTCTATTATAAATATATATATTTCATCCGAAACGGGATCCTTAATTCTATTTCTATATTCTTTTTTCTAGATCTAAGGACTACATTTTTACAAAAAACTGGGAATAGATCCATAGGTTCGATACCTTGTTATAGAACTCGTGCTTTAGAGAAATATAAGATCAGATAAAGTTGACAAATGAAGCAGTTCATTAACAATTCAGAGAAAAAAAAAAAATGAAAAAAAAGAAAGCATTGGCTTCCCTCGCGTATCTTGCATCTATAATATTTTTGCCCTGGTGGATCTCTCTCTCATTTCAAAAAAGTCTGGAACCTTGGATTATTCATTGGTGGAATACTAGGCAATCCGAAAATTTTTTGAATGATATTCAAGAGAAAAATGTTTTAGAAAAATTCCTAGAATTAGAAGAACTATTCTTGTTGGATGAAATGATAAAAGAATACCCAGAGACGCATATAAAAAAGCTTCGTATAGGAATACACAAAGAAACGATACAATTGGTCAAAACACATAATGAATATCATCTCCATATCATTTTGCATTTGTCGACAAATATAATCTGTTTTACTATTCTAAGTGGTTATTTTATTCTGGGTAATGAAGAACTTGTTATTCTGAATTCTTGGATTCAGGAATTCTTCTATAACTTAAGTGACACAATAAAAGCTTTTTCTATTCTTTTAGTTACTGATTTATGGATTGGATTTCACTCAACCCATGGTTGGGAACTAATGATTGGTTCGATCTACAATGATTTTGGATTGGCTCATAATGAGCAAATTATATCTGGTCTTGTTTCCACTTTTCCAGTTATTCTAGATACAGTTGTGAAATATTGGATCTTCCGTTTTTTAAATCGCGTATCTCCTTCGCTTGTAGTCATTTATCATTCAATGAATGAATGATAAACTTATTTGATTTCCTGATATCAATCAAAAAGTTTTTTCACGTAAAAAAAGAGCATTTTTTATTTTTCTCATTCTTTATACTTTTCAAGGCCTCCGTCCTGTTTTCGTCGAATTTTTTCAGTACAATGGCAGACTCGTGGATAGGGAACTATACTAGCTACCTATCTAATTTATTGTAGAAATTCCGGGATCAATGATTGGATCATGCAAAATAGAAATACTTTTTCTTGGGTAAAGGAACAGATGACTCAATTTATTTCTGTATCGATCATGATATATGTAATAACTCGAGCATCTATTTCAAATGCGTATCCCATTTTTGCGCAGAAAAGTTATGAAAATCCACGAGAAGCAACCGGGCGAATTGTATGCGCCAATTGCCATTTAGCTAATAAGCCTGTGGATATTGAAGTTCCGCAAGCTGTACTTCCTGATACTGTATTTGAAGCAGTTGTTCGAATTCCTTATGATATGCAAGTGAAACAAGTCCTTGCTAATGGTAAAAAAGGGGCTTTGAACGTGGGGGCTGTTCTTATTTTACCCGAGGGATTCGAATTAGCCCCCACCGATCGTATTTCTCCCGAGGTGAAAGAAAAGATAGGAAATCTGTCTTTTCTGAGTTATCGTCCTAATAAAAGAAATATTCTTGTGATAGGTCCTGTTCCAGGTCAAAAATATAGTGAAATCGTCTTTCCCATTCTTTCCCCCGACCCTGCTACAAAGAAAGACGTTAATTTCTTAAAATATCCTATATATGTAGGTGGGAACAGGGGAAGGGGTCAGATTTATCCTGATGGGAGCAAGAGTAACAATACAGTCTATAATGCTACATCCGCGGGTATAGTAAGCAAAATAGTACGTAAAGAAAAGGGGGGATATGAAATAACCATAGTTGATGCATCGGATGGTCACCAAGCGGTTGATATTATACCTCCAGGGCCAGAACTTCTTGTTTCAGAGGGTGAATCTATCAAGCTTGATCAACCATTAACAAGCAATCCTAATGTAGGGGGGTTTGGTCAGGGAGATGCAGAAATAGTGCTTCAAGATCCATTACGCGTCCAAGGGCTTTTGTTCTTCTTGGGATCTGTTATTTTGGCACAAATTTTTTTGGTTCTTAAAAAGAAACAGTTTGAAAAGGTTCAATTATATGAAATGAATTTCTAGATCCAGAAATTCCTTACCATCAAGTTGATAAAAAGCGCCGAATTCTTGTTGATCAAAAAAATGAAATATGTATTTCTGTAAACTTCCTTAAACCTACTTTGCTTTGTTTTTTGTTTATAGTATTTTTGCGAGATCTATGGAATTCATTACTTGTATTCCATTTTTAGTACTAGGCACTAGCCAATAGGTATACAAAAACAAAGGAAGAAGATACAAGACAAGGACTGGATAAATGAAATGAAAGGAACAGGTACCTCTAGGAAGGATTATAAGTCTTCCTAATCTTCTATTCGACACAAGAAAAGGTAGAACTCCTTTTTCTTGTGTCGTCTTGTATCGAAATAATAATGCTTTTTCTCTTGTTCACCAAAGATTAATATTTCTTCTTTTCCGGATATATCGGAAATCTTTTGTTTAGATTCATACATTCATTATTTTAAATAAATAAAAACATAAGAAATAAGAAGTAGTAGACAAACAAAAAGTTGTAGAGGGGAGTCATTCATTGAGTAAATGGAGCTTCTTCTTCTATTATTCAATTAACTTCCACTTTTAATTTATATTATTTATTTTTCAATATTACTAAAAATTTACTTGTTTGGTTGAAAAGCGGCGCGGATTAGAATCTATTTTTACGCATACCTAAATGCTTATTTTTTATTTTATCTTTTTTTTTCTATTTTATATACAATAAGTTTTTATTTGTTTACTATAAGAAATGTAGAAATGATTTGCAGAATATCTCATCCGTTTAAATTATCCATATGATATTGGATTACCCCCAAAAT